ATGAATGTACAAAAAGAATTAAATTATGTGAACCGAAAACTCAACATTGCTATTACAAGAATTGCAAAACCTTATGGAAACCCTAATATTCTTGCAGAATTTATAGCCGGACAATTAAAAAATAGAGTTTCATTTCGCAAGGCAATGAAAAAAGCTATTGAATTAACTGAACAGGCAGATACAAAAGGAATTCAAGTACAAATTGCAGGACGTATCGACGGAAAAGAAATTGCACGTGTCGAATGGATCAGAGAAGGGAGGGTTCCCCTACAAACCATTCGAGCTAAAATTGATTATTGTTCCTATCCAGTTCGAACTATATATGGGGTATTAGGCATCAAAATTTGGATATTTGTAGACGAGTAATAATCAGAAACCCTTACTCGCTTTTACGTTCTATCCAGTGATGGAACAAAAAATGACAAACTCTTTAATTCTTTTTATGTTCAATCAAAAAAATGAGCAATTCTATAATTCTATAGGGTTAAATAAAAATTCGATTGACCATTTTATTTTGATATAAATATAATTGCTATGCTTAGTGTGTGACTCGTTGGTTTTTTTTAGAGTAGGGTTAGGATTCTAAAAAAAAAAAATAGACTGGCCCATAGTATGAACTAATAACTAGAGAAGTAATAACCAACTCATCGCTTCGCATTATCTGGATCCAAAAAACCAGTCAGTCAAGATATGATATATTGATCATATCATTGTAGCAACTGAAATATGTTTTTGCATACAAAAACCATGAGTTGTGAAGCGAAATATAAAAAGGATGTGGATAACTGGAAAGGTGAGAGAAAGAGAGAAAAAGAATATCAATGATATAGAATTCCAATATAAAATATTATATGTAAGGTCTATAAGTCATCTCATAAAAGACAATGTAATAAAGCATCAATACTCTCATTCATATTCATCCAGAAGTAGATGAATCTAATCTGTTCATAGAACAAAAAAATAAAGAGCCTCGAGCCAATAAAGACTGAGAAGATTGACTCAAGAACAAATTTAATGAATTTAATGAGAGGCTCCATTGTAGAATTCAGACCTAAGCATTAATCGAGAAGCGATGGGAACGACGGAACCTGTGAATGCAGAAGATTCTATTGAAAACGAATCCTAATGATTCATCGGGTGGGATGGCGGAACGAACCGGAGAACAATTTCATTTATTCTGAGCGATCATGGGCTAACCCTACAACTGAACTAGATATTTAAAGAGTAAATATTCGCCCGCGAAAGCTTTATTTTATTTGATTGCTCCATTTTTTTTTGTGATCAAATATGATAAAAAAGGAAAAAGAAAGATTCGTTATAACGTTATAAAAAACGACATTATCTACTATCTATAAATTTATGTTTAGTTATATATCCAAAAAAATCAATATATTTGGAATATATTAGATGAAATATCAAAGAATCCGGTGGATTATTGATTAAATACATGTTAAATACATGTATATCTTAATGCAATATTTTTCAATCCTTTCATTCGCGAGGAGCTGGATGAGAAGAAACTCTCATGTCCAGTTCTGTAGTAGAGATGGAATTGTGAAACAACCATCAACTATAACCCCAAAAGAACCAGATTCCGTAAACAACATAGAGGAAGAATGAAGGGAATATCTTATCGAGGTAATCATATTTGTTTCGGTAGATATGCTCTTCAGGCACTTGAACCCGCTTGGATCACATCTAGACAAATAGAAGCAGGGCGACGAGCAATGACACGAAATGCACGCCGTGGGGGAAAAATATGGGTACGTATATTTCCAGACAAACCCGTTACAGTAAGACCTGCGGAAACACGTATGGGGTCGGGTAAAGGATCTCCCGAATATTGGGTAGCTGTCGTTAAACCAGGTAGAATACTTTATGAAATGGGCGGAGTAGCAGAAAATATAGCCAGAAAGGCTATTTCAATAGCAGCATCAAAAATGCCTATACGAACTCAATTCATTATTTCGTGATAGAAATTTATAACCATAGGAAAGAGGTCTTGGAATAAAAAAGCAATTGCAGGTTTCTTTTTTTTGACAAAGAATATTTCTTTTTTTCTTCTCCCCTTTTTGTTTTGCATTGAAAGAACAGATTAAAAAATGATATGATTCAACCCCAGACCTATTTGAATGTAGCGGACAACAGCGGGGCCCGAGAATTGATGTGTATTCGAATCATAGGAGCTAATAATCGCCGATATGCTCATATTGGTGATGTTATTGTTGCTGTGATCAAAGAAGCAGTACCAAATATGCCTCTCAAAAGATCAGAAGTGATCAGAGCTGTAATTGTACGTACTTGTAAAGAACTCAAACGTGACAATGGTATGATAATACGATATGATGACAATGCTGCAGTTGTCATTGATCAAGAAGGAAATCCAAAAGGAACTCGAGTTTTTGGTGCGATCGCCCGAGAATTGAGACAGTTAAATTTTACAAAAATAGTTTCATTAGCCCCTGAAGTATTATAAGATAAGACCATGATATAGAGTTAT